ACGAGAGTGAAACACTAGGGCATCGAAGGTAGGTTACTTGCTCTTTAAGGAGAGGAACGGGGTAGCTCGACCAACAGGAGAGGGAGTTTACTCGTTAGAGCGAGGCGATTGGAATGAGGGTGCGCTCGAATGAAAGCTCTAGAGAGGAGGCACCAAAGGTTACGAAGTCAAAGAAATTATGCCATTCTTTTTCCATTTCCCCTAAAGGTTCTGAAAGAAAAGGGGAAGGAGAGGTGTCCTTATTGACTGGGGAAGAAAGGGAGGCAGGAACTGTTGAAAAGAGTCTATTTTACCGTGTTTTTCCATAGCAATGGTGCTTTCACCCGTAGGACTGTGTCACTTCACCATGTCACTTTTTGATTCGAAAGGGCATTAAGATGGTATAGCTCGAGGTGAAGAGCACCACCTTCCTTTCAGAACCTTTCTAGTAAGTAGCTACATTCCTTTCTTTTACTTCGTAACCTCTTGTCACTCTTTCCTTGCGATGCCTTCCTGAAGGTGAGGCTCCAAAGGGAGTTTACTTGCTCGACCGTAGGGAGAGGGGTGAGGCTTCTGTCTCAGCGACTCTTCCTTGCGGTTAGAAGGACTTTTTCTGTCTACTCTTCCCTATGGTATCTTTAGCCGCCCTTGAGTCTGCTTGCCCGCTCTGTGGAGGAGAGAAGCAACGCTTTACGACGACAAGGCACCGAAGGTGAGGCAGCGAAGTAACCGAAGGTGCGCGTTGGGATGCGAGTTCCAGGGAGTTAGGGAGCGCAGCTTATTGACTCCGTTATCAATAGTCGGACAAACAAGCAAAAAAGAGTTGTTTTATGAGCGAAATGACCCTTAATTGCTAGTAGTTTGTCCTTATCTGTTGCGCGGTAAAACCATGAAATATCTCATCACCTTCGGTGCCTTGCTTTCTCGTTGTCCTTGGCATCACTGCATGAAGCTATTGCTAACAGAGAGCGAGTGGCCCCTTGGAAGGAACACGAACGGAGGGGAAGCAGCTCTTCCTGTCTTCTTAATGTGGAGCTACGTGGTATGGGGGTGCTCCCCCATCCTCTAACCGTTTAAAGCAGCTTAAAGAGAAGAGCTAGTCGTTATACTCCTATCTCCTTACCTTCCTTGCGCTATAAGAGGAGTGAACGCTTCCTGGGAGGGAGCATGAATGGTGTGGAAGTGGTTGTTCTTTGCCTGCTGTTCCTGTTGTTTTAACATTACTTAACTCCTAGCTCCATAACTTCCTTGCTCTTATAGTAAGTGAACGCTCTCTCGAAAAGAGCATGCGCGGAAGGAAAGTTCTTCCTTTCTTCCTGTCTCTAGCATCTAACAGCCTAAAGGGAAAGCTGCTAATCATTACACTCCTAGCAAGCTCGCACACTTCCTTGCGCTACATAGTGAGTGAGTGAAGGAGTTGGTTACTTTGTTGGTTGTTCCTCCCTCCTTTCTTTCAGAACCTACTACAGCCAAAGAAGCCTTTCTCCCTGTCTCCGAAAACGGACTGAGAGCTTTATTGAGCACGATAGAAAATTGCATTTATGGGGGGATATAAATACCTCTTAACGCCTGATCTCAGTGTAGCTTCTTCGCTTCTGAGGCACTTAAAAAAGATAAAAATGGAATTTTAAAGAGGAAGATTAAACTAGCTCGACCAAAGGGAGAGGAGACGGGAACTCTTTGACAAAAGGGTGTTTTCCCGTGTTTTTTGGCGTGAAACGTGTTTTCACCCCTTGCTTTTTTTGAAACAAAATCCGTTTTCCGGGGATTTTTAATAGGAATCGGGGTTGTAGTAAGCGGGGAGTTTTACTTTTTTGTCGGGCTCCACAAAGCCTTTCGCCGACATCAATAACATTTCATATCTCACGAATTGGATTCGAACCAATCAAGCTACTTCCCTTTTAGTAGATCGTGAGTGGGTCTGTCGTCCTCCTAATTAAAGTCCTCCTAAAATCAATAGCATTTCGTCGGAATACATCCTGTCTTTTCACCTTTGTAGTCCTATGCATAGTCAGTACTATAGCCCCAATCATGGCTACTAATAAAATAAGACTAGGAACCAAAAACCAGACGAAATAGTAGGTATAAAGTAAATTGCCCAATGTTTCCAAATTTGTCCAACTTTGCACCTTTCCGGCATAAACCGTATATCTCAGAGAGGTCGTATTTCTTTGGGTTGGTAGTAATGGAATGGTTTCATTATCTAAAATGAAGAACATTTCCCACCAAAGGATCAGTCCAATAATACCACTCACTGGTAAATAGCGCAATACTTCTTCGTGAATCTCCGCTATTTGAATATGGAACATCATAACAACGAATAGGAATGAAACGGCTATAGCTCCTATATGAACTACTGGGAAGATCATTGCGAAGAAGTCGAGACCTAACAAAAGAAGTAAACCTGAAGTGTCGCGAAAGACTGGAATGGGAAACAAAACGGAATGTACCGGATTTTTTGCACGTGCAACCATCAAACCAGAGACCAAAGCAGGGCTCGACAAAACGGAAAGTATCATGACTTATTAAGATTCACTTGTAGTTCCGCTTCTTGCTCTAACAGAAAGACTTTTCGGAAATCTGGTTGGTCCAACCAAGAAAGGCATGGGAGTCTTTGGGCGTATTTCATACGCAATTTCTTTTTTCTCAATTCAATTGCAGTCTCCGAAGTCCTTCTTGATCGATGGTCCCCATTAGCATTAGTGCCAATTAGTAGCCGCTCTTTTTGGAAGGCGAGGTACTCATGTGTGATCGCGGATTCCGCGGTAGCAGTAGTTCTAGCTCTACATTAGGAGCGCGGGGGCTCTATCTATCTAAAGGGGGTACGGACCCCTTCCATAGTACGGTACGATGCAGTTGAAAAACGTAAGCCCGGTTGGGCTTACGTTTTCTTGCTTTTCTTTGTTGAACCCTTTACGGTCTACCCTCTTTCTCGATATCCCAATTCTAGCGGTCGTTAGCAGAAGTAGAGATAGGGGGAGGTAGGAATGAGGGCCCGTACTCGTCTTAGAGCTAGTTTGACTTAGTGTACAGGACAGTGGTATGCGTGTCAGGGGAAGAAGCCAAGACCTCTTAGTTACCAAACCTTCGCCCATAGCCTAAAGGAGGAGAGGAAGCTTTAGAAAGTGACTCTTTGGACTAGTCTCATAGCCATCTATCTCTATAGCATCCCGCAATTCCTGCTCCTTCCCGTCCTTCTTTTCGTTCTTGATAGCACAGGAAAGAGACTGTTCTTGGTCCTTGGCCGTCCTTTGTCCTCTTTCGATAATACCATAGATGCTATTGGTCCCGATCTTCGATTCAATCTGGGAATGGTTGTTAAAGAGACCCGTGGTAATCGTCTTTTTTTTCTTTATCCGAGGTCTTAGCTATCTTTAATCAGGCTAATCTTCTTCCTAAAGATCCCATCCTGCTTAGAAAGATAGCAGCCAGAAAGAGAATGTATAAAAAGCTATGATAGCGGAGTTAAGTTAAGTGGAGAAGTAAGTAGACTGGACAACTAAGAGGGAGACATTAGTGATTCCCCTCCAATCGATAGCTCAGAAAGAAGGAAAAGGGATTACTTCTTACTCATCTCAGATGCGGCTAATCGACTGATGATCTTATCAACTTACTCGGTATATGGAGAAAGTCATCAACAGACTTGTCTTGACGCTGCTTGGCTTCCGTCAATTCTCTTACGCCTACGCACTAAAGGCAAAAGGATGTTTATCTGTACTTCCTCTATCTTACGTCCTTTGACTTCACTCCGCTACGCACCTTCAAACAGCCTAGTTGTCCTAAGAGCGGATTCATCCCCAGATGGGCAAGGGAAAGCCTAAACCTTACTCCGCCAAGCCCTTCTTGCAAAGACCGGTAATGCCACATCTAAGAGAAGAAAGCATCGAATCCTCTCTTTGCTATAGTTAAGATATCCCCTGCTATATCTGCTGTTGAGAATCCTCTTCCAAGGAAGTCTTCTTTTTTTTCTTTCCCCCCAATCGTCTCTTGCAAGAGATGGGCTTTATAGAATCGGATGGCAAAGAGAAAGACTAACTAACACTCTCCATCCTTTCTTATATTATATACGCTACGCTATTTGCAGTGAAGTGCCTTATGCCGAAAATTGTCTTGCACATAATCGTCTTCATCCCATGCTGCTTGACGGAATGCCTTCTAGAACGAGAGTGAAGAAAGAAGGGCAGAGAATGTCTTTTTTCTCGATAGCCAGTCGCGCATTCTTCCTCTCTTACTTTCCCTTTCGCGGGTAAGTAGATAGTCGGTCCCTTCCCTGGCCCCGCAACCAAGAGTCACTCGTCGAAAGCTTGATTGACCAGGAAGACAAGCAATAGGAAAGAAATCCCAATAAGGAAAGCCATTAGCCAGCAGGCAAGTAGTACGGCCAAGACTCTAAATAAGAAGACTCGCCAAAGTCCAGCTTTAAACATCCGGAAAGAAGATCAAGCGAAAGCCCAGCGGCTAGAATTTCTATTGAACCTTTACAGCTACAGTGCCCAGATCGTTACGCCTTTCTTTCCTTTCGGACTAATAAAAGCAACCAAGACTTAGCAATGGCAATGGCGTCCTCTGCAAGCGTAGCAGTTGGTGGAAGGGGAAGAGGAGGTCGTATACGGGCCTTAACCAAATCGAGGTGAAAATAAGCCTATTTAGGGTTAGGTAATGAGGAATTTGAAGTGCTTCACTGAATAAGTGAAGGAATGGGTTCAACTTGGAGATGGAAGTATTGAAAGACAGATCGACCAATGGGATAGCAAAGATCCCGAAAAAGGCTACCATTCCGGCTTTGAAGGGAACGGAGGGAAATAACTCAGAAAGTCAGGGAGCTGCTTGCGCTCAGGGGGAGCTCAGTAACAGGGTCTTCTTTCTGCCTCTGTATTCGCTACTACTTCTTCTTAGCTCTTAGCTAGGGCAATACTCCTAAGAATACTCCCAAGTAAGGGAAGCTCTGACCAGAAGATGGAATCTGTACGGCGGATAGGTGCATCTGTTGAAGGCATTCGAGCCCGCTTGACGGTCCCGTCAAAGCAGTTCTTTTTGGTACATTCCTTTGCCTAACTATTCTAATTATATAGTATATAGTTAGTTATAAGGGAATGAACTGAAGGTTTGAGAAAGATCTTTGAGAATCATCCTTGAGCAGACTGCTCCACAAGAACCCCCCAACCCCCGTATTAGGGCTACGAATCTTTCGTTTTTGGTATCTCTCTCAAGATTATAGGTTCCTTCTGAAGGAATTATTATCGCTTAGCGCTTGTGCTAAGGAATGGTGGCTTTTTTCGTACTTTTAGCAGCTAGGGAACGAGAGCTACAGCTACCTTGTCTTAGGATAGGAAAGGCAAGGACGGTCCGATTAGGTTTGGGCTTTGGCTTTGGATAAGATGTCCTCAGACTAAGAGAGGCACTTAGAACCATCTCGAGCCTACTTAATTAAATAGCTTACTGCTTTCTAGCCGGCTTTAGGTCCTTGGCTGAGCAGAGGAGGAGAGAGGTGTTGGGGGACAGCCTTCCTCTTGTGGTGTTGTGGAGCGTTATCTGCCTTTACGGGTTCATCCCGCTAAGGAAAAGCTCCGGATTTTGTTTGAGCCTTTCTCCCTACTCTTTAACCGGAATAGCTATAAGTGCGTCGGTTGATGGCGACTTGCCCAGTTAGTAGGTACCCTTCTTCCCTTTCACTTTAGGAAGAAAGCTATTGATTAGAGAACTACCAGCTCCACTGACTCAATAGGCGAGGAATCGCTGGAAAAGGCATGATCACCGGCGATACAATCGAAGGAAGGAACGCCGGAAGAGGTCAAACTTCGCACAGCGTAGGACACAGCAAGACGTCAAAGAGTCAGATCTTACGTCAGCAACAGTGATCAGAGCAGCGAGAACAGCTAGCTGAGAAAGTGGAGTTTACCTATTTGACCCCAGATCTCCAGTCTCTCTCGGAGTAAGCTCCCTTCTGTCAATAAAGAAGTGAGGAATCTCTTAGAATCTCGGTGAAGACAGGCTTCTTTAGCACAGGCAACTCCATCAACTACAACGACGTAGGCGAAAAGAGGCTTTCTTAGCTACCACGTCCGGGCAAGAGCTCGCCGCCTACAAGGCTGATCCGAGGGTACGTGCTGAAGAACAACAAGCTCAAAACAGAGATCGCTGGTTAAAGAATAGGCTCATGACTAGGGAGAGGCTTTCTCTTCTTGACTTCATCTTTGGAGGACAAGTAGCAGCAGCAAGATCCGGTATCTCAAGATGGAAAACCATTGGGAGACCCAGTGTTTCCACCCTTCACTAATCTCGACATGGGAGAAGGAGTCACGGCAGCTCCTATAATAGTTCCGAGTCGGACAGATGAAGGGACCAGCTACATTCACCAGCAGCTCAACAGGACAAATACAGCTACCCATCCACCATACTATGAGTTGCACTACTCATGAGCTCTAGTTGAAAGGCCTATGAAGAAGATCGGTCAATCGGAAGTTTAATGAGAAAAGTAAAGAAGTTGTCCAGTTTTTAGAAGTGCCTAAAGATTGGTGCCTTATTCATGCTGTTGATACTAAAGCTATGAATTAGGCCCCTGGGAAGAACTCAAACCATTGGTTGATCTCTACTATATACATGCAGCTGAGCTGGAATGCATGCCACAAAAATCATTTTTGAATTTCCGCCTTTCATAATAATTGAAGTATGGAAGCATGGGACGGCAGGCTGAGAATGCATTCGATAGGACAAAGATGCGAAGGTTACGAAGTAAGGGCAGTCTCTTTACTGTGGTTTACCGACCTTCCTTCCTACCTGGTGAATACGCCATACTATAGATCTCCCACTGCTGATGGTTCAATTAAATATAACATTAAATCGGCTAGGGAGAGATGGAGCCACTGGCGCTATTGAGCCCTTCGATTCATTTCTCCGGGAGGATGCACTAGCAGGAGCCTTGATTGAAATGACTTTAGTCCCGAGGTTTGTCTGAAGGAGAGAGGACCACCAGAACTATGAGCTAAATAACGGACGGATGGATTTAGAACGGATGGAAGTTCACTCACAGACTTAGACCGCCATAGGAAGAATCAGAACGATGGAGAGACAGAGAAGAAAGAGGATAGGAATGCCAGCCGCTTGTAAGGGAGTCTCTGGTCTTTGGATCTTGGTCATCGTTGGTTCGCATCGTTCAATCAATCCCCGAATTAGCAAGCAGACATCTTTATATGGAACCGCGAGGGCCCCCTTTCATGGTTGTAGAAAAGGTTTTTTTGTTCGAATCCTTTGGTCGTACAATAACAAGTTTTTAAGTATATAGTCTTCGATGAAAGAAAGAGAACAAACAAAAAAATAATGGGAACAATCAATATTGGTGATGCAAGCATTGCTGTATTAGATCCAAAGGTTTTTTCTTGACCTAGCAAGGACTCTTAAATATTAAAAGAAAGTAGAACCTAAAAAGAAGAACATCGGATGTTTATTTAGGTTTGGAACCCTCTCTTTTTTCCCCATCCGCAGGAGGAAAAATTCAGGTTGCTGTTCAAGTTAGTGAAGTTA